CTTGCTTTAGTCTCTGTTTGTGGTGACATAAGTCCCTCCCTACAACTCATGAATTAAGAATTCTCGCAATAACAAGGTCTACTCGACATGAATTAGGACTTAATCAAAACTTTCACAGGAATTTTTCCAAAAATTATCAACTAATATTATCAACTGATCAGAACCGTTCGTTATTAGACCGTGGTATTTGATTTGCCAAATACATCATTATTGTATACTCTTTCATATGTATAATGCAACCCAATCTTTGGTTTTCAAGTTTATAAATATCTTACCCTTTTTTTAATTGAAATATCTAAGAAATTCGCCCTTGACAGTAATATATGTTGTATATGTAAATCCTAGATGTAAAAATATGTGGCATTCGTCCATGAAAAGAAAGTAAGGGGTATAGAGATAAAAAAGAAAATAAAAATAATAGCCCAGGCCTAAATCGATATGTTTAAATAGGAAATAAGAGACAATGAGATAGAAAAATGAAGCGAAAATAGAGTTCGGGTTTGAATTCCATAGATAATATGCATGGTATTGTCTAGAACGATAGGCAAATGAAAGTCTTTCTCAATCTTTTTATTCATCAACTTTATATTTTATTTTTAAAATGGGATTTAATGGGTTTTGATTGAACGTGAAAATTCACTCACTGAAATTGAATAAGTAAACAATTTAATTGGATTTAGTTGTATGTTTATTACCAACGAAATCGAGCGCTAACACACATTTTGTAATTGAATTAACCGATCAACGTAACTTGCTTTGCTATCGAACATTTATTATTGATTTCAATAATTAAAATGAAAAAAAAAATTTTTCGACATATTTTTCTTTTTTTATGAGAATAAATCCTACTAGTTCTAGTCCTGAGGTTCCCGCGTTTGAAAAAAAAACCTTGGGGCGTATTGCTCAAATAATTGGTCCGGTCCTGGATGTAGCTTTTCCACCGGGCAATATGCCTAATATTTACAACGCTTTGGTAGTTAAGGGTCGAGATACTGTTGGTCAACAAATTAATGTAACTTGTGAAGTACAGCAATTATTAGGAAATAATCGAGTTAGAGCTGTAGCTATGAGTGCTACAGATGGTCTAACTCGAGGAATGGAAGTGATTGACACAGGAACTCCTTTAAGTGTTCCAGTCGGCAGAGCGACGCTCGGACGAATTTTCAACGTGCTTGGAGAGCCCGTCGATAATTTAGGTCCTGTAGATACTCGCACAACATCTCCTATTCATAGATCTGCGCCTGCCTTTATACAATTAGATACAAAATTATCAATTTTTGAAACAGGAATTAAAGTCGTAGATCTTTTAGCCCCTTACCGCCGTGGAGGAAAAATAGGACTATTCGGGGGGGCGGGGGTAGGTAAAACAGTACTTATTATGGAATTAATCAACAACATTGCCAAAGCTCATGGAGGCGTATCCGTATTTGGCGGAGTAGGTGAACGTACCCGTGAAGGAAATGATCTTTACATGGAAATGAAAGAATCGGGCGTAATTAATGAACAAAATATTGCGGAATCGAAAGTAGCTTTAGTCTACGGTCAAATGAATGAACCACCAGGGGCTCGTATGAGAGTTGGTTTAACTGCCCTAACTATGGCGGAGTATTTCCGCGATGTTAATGAACAAGACGTACTTCTATTTATCGACAATATCTTTCGTTTTGTCCAAGCGGGATCCGAAGTATCTGCTTTGTTGGGTAGAATGCCTTCGGCTGTGGGTTATCAACCCACTCTTAGTACCGAAATGGGTTCTTTACAAGAAAGAATTACTTCTACCAAAGAGGGGTCCATAACTTCTATTCAAGCAGTTTATGTACCTGCGGACGATTTGACCGATCCAGCTCCGGCCACGACATTTGCACATTTAGATGCTACTACCGTACTATCAAGAGGATTGGCTGCCAAAGGCATCTATCCCGCAGTAGATCCTTTAAATTCAACGTCAACTATGCTCCAACCTCGGATTGTTGGTGAGGAACATTATGAAACTGCACAAAGAGTTAAACAAACTTTACAACGTTACAAAGAACTTCAGGACATTATAGCTATCCTTGGGTTGGACGAATTATCCGAAGAAGATCGCTTAACCGTAGCAAGAGCACGAAAAATTGAGCGTTTCCTGTCACAACCTTTTTTCGTAGCAGAAGTATTTACTGGTTCCCCGGGGAAATATGTTGGGCTAGCAGAAACAATTAGAGGGTTTAAATTGATTCTTTCTGGAGAATTAGATGGTCTTCCTGAACAGGCTTTTTATTTGGTAGGTAACATTGATGAAGCTACTGTAAAGGCTGCGAACTTATAAATGGAGAGCAAATTAAAGAAATGACCTTAAATCTTTGTGTACTGACCCCGAATCGAATTGTTTGGGATTCGGAAGTGAAAGAAATAATTTTATCTACTAATAGTGGACAAATTGGTATATTACCAAATCACGCGCCTATTGCCACAGCTGTAGATATAGGTATTTTGAGAATACGACTTAACGACCAATGGTTAA